AATAAGATGCCTGATTAAAGGATTATTTTGATAGAATAAATTAAGTATATTTTTATACTCTTATTGTAAAATCAAGATTTAAACTTGTCTAAGAAAATCAAAATTTCTTGTGCATCAATACACTTTTTTACAAAGAAGTAAGCTAATAAAGCTCTTAGGTTCATACCCTAATTATGAAAGTTCAATCTTTCCTTCTTTAATTAAACTAAATTTATCTAAATCTTTTTTTTTGTCTTTTATAATTATTGGTGTTTTAATTTCCCTATGTTCAAATAATTGATTATTTATTTGAGTTGGTTTAGAATTAAGATTAATTTCATTTCTTCCTATAATAAGATCAAAAATAATTATTTCGTCGGAATCTTCAATAAAATATTTTTTAGTACAAAGAATTAGATCAGCTATTCTAATTTTAGGATTGATAGGTATAATTTCTAATAAATTTAATTATGATATAGTTATTTTATTATCACTATTAATCAAAATGGGGGTCGCCCCCTTCCATTTATGATTATTAGGTGTAGTAGAAGGATTAAAAATAATTCCAATAATATTAATATTTACTTTATCTAAAATTACCCCCCTTATAATACTAACACTAATTAATTTAAGATTAGTTATAATTATTAGAATTACTCTAATTTGTGGTTCATTACTTGGGTTAAATCAAAGTTCCACACGTAAAATCATCACTTATTCATCCATTTTTAACATAGGATTGATTTTAATATCTATCAAGAATAATTTTATTTGGTTATATTATTTATTTATTTATTCTACATTAGTCATTATACTTATTATAATTCTTTACAAAATAAATATATTTTATGTAAATCAAATAATTATAAATGAAAAATTTCCAATCAATAAGTTAATATTATGGACTACACTATTATCTATAGGAGGAATGCCCCCCTTCTTAGGGTTTTCAATCAAACTCATTATTATTGAATTTGCTATTAATAATATTATAATTATTAATTTAGTCATTTTAATTATATTTTCCCTGTTAGTTATATTTTTTTATCTTCGTATAACTTATTTAGCAATTATATTTTTTTCAATAAATTCTAAATGAAGAATATTAAAAATTAATAAATTATCTTGAATGTTTATTGTAATTAACTTATTTTCTTTACCTTTAGTATTAACAATTAAAATCTTTTATTAAGATTTTAAGTTAAATTAAACTATTAACCTTCAAAGTTAAATATACTAAGGTTAGTAAGTCTTAAACTTAATTAACTTTAAATTTGCAATTTAATATTTTTTTTAAACTATAAGACCTTAAATATTAAGAAGGTATAAACCTTTAAACAAATTTACAGTTTGCTACTTAAATCAGACATCTTAATTATGATAAAATGATTATATTCAACTAATCATAAAGATATTGGCACAATATATTTTATTTTTGGAGTCTGGGCAGGTATAGTAGGTATAATATTAAGAATATTGATTCGAATTGAACTTGCTCAGCCAGGAGCATTTTTAAATAATGATCAAATTTATAATGTTATTGTAACTTCCCATGCATTTATTATAATTTTCTTTATAGTTATACCAATTATAATCGGAGGTTTTGGTAATTGACTTTTACCTTTAATAATTGGTGCTCCAGATATAGCTTTCCCTCGTATAAACAATATAAGATTTTGATTATTACCTCCGTCGCTAACTTTACTATTAATGAGATCAATAGTTGAAACAGGTGCTGGGACAGGTTGAACTGTTTATCCTCCACTATCTTCAAATATTGCTCATTCTGGGGCTAGAGTTGACTTAGCTATTTTTTCATTACATCTTGCAGGTATCTCTTCTATTTTAGGAGCTGTAAATTTTATTACTACTGTAATTAATATACGTTCTTTAAGTTTAACTCTAGATCGTATTCCATTATTTGTTTGGTCCGTTGTAATTACAGCAGTTTTATTACTCTTATCACTACCAGTATTAGCTGGGGCTATCACAATATTATTAACTGATCGTAATTTAAATACTTCATTTTTTGATCCATCAGGTGGTGGTGACCCTATTTTATACCAACATTTATTTTGGTTTTTTGGGCATCCTGAAGTTTATATTTTAATTTTACCAGGATTCGGTATAATTTCTCATATTGTTACTCAAGAAAGAGGTAAAAATGAATCTTTTGGTTATATTGGTATAATTTATGCTATAATATCTATTGGGTTATTAGGGTTTGTAGTTTGAGCTCATCATATATTTACAGTTGGGATAGACGTTGATACACGAGCTTACTTTACTTCAGCAACTATAATTATTGCTGTTCCTACTGGTATTAAAGTTTTTAGTTGATTAGCAACTATACATGGTGTACCATTAAAAAGTAGAATCACTATATTATGATCTTACGGATTCGTTTTTTTATTTACTATGGGTGGATTAACAGGTATTATTCTGTCTAATTCATCAATCGATGTAATTTTACATGATACTTATTATGTAGTAGCCCATTTTCATTATGTATTATCAATAGGGGCAGTTTTTGCTATTATAGCAGGTTTTATTCATTGATATCCTTTATTTACTGGATTAACACTAAATCCCACATGATTAAAAATTCAATTTAGATTTATATTTATTGGTGTAAATTTAACTTTTTTCCCTCAACATTTTTTAGGATTAAGAGGGTTTCCTCGACGTTACTCAGACTACCCTGATGTTTATACATCATGAAATAATTTATCTTCAATTGGTAGTATAATTTCATTTTTGAGAGTATTAATAATAATATTTATTATTTGAGAAAGATTAATTTCTAAACGATTAGTATTATTTTCAAACAATAATATATCTTCTATTGAGTGGTTCCAAAAGTATCCACCTGAAGAACATTCATATAGTGAATTACCATTACTATTAAATTAAATCTAATGTGGCAGAATAATGTAATGAGCTTAAAATTCATTTATAAATAAGTATATTTCTTTAGAAATTGCATCATGATCAGACTTTAATACACAAAATTCAAATTCACCTGTTATAGAACAATTAATTATATTTCATGATCATACAATAATAATTATTACTATTATTACAGTTGTAGTTATATATATAATATTAACTTTGATATTAAGAAATTATGGGAATCGAATATTATTAGAAGGTCAGGCTATTGAATTAATCTGAACAATTTTACCTGCAGTAATATTAATTTTTATTGCTTTACCATCATTAAAAATTTTATATATAATTGAAGAAACTAATAAACCTATAATTACAATTAAAGCAATTGGTCATCAATGATTTTGGTCATATGAGTATTCAGATTTTAAAAAAATTGAGTTTGATTCATATATAAAACCTACGTCAGATCTGGAAAATAATGAGTTTCGTTTATTAGAAACTGATAATCGTATTGTTTTACCTTATAATACACAAACACGTATTCTAGTAACATCTTCTGATGTTATTCATTCTTGGACTATCCCTGCTTTAGGTATTAAAGTTGATGCCTCACCAGGTCGTATCAATCAAGGTAATATTTTAATAAATCGACCTGGTCTATTTTTTGGACAATGTTCAGAAATTTGTGGTGCAAATCATAGATTTATACCAATTGTGATAGAAAGAATTAATATATCAAGATTCTTAAATTGATTAAAAAATTATTCATTAAGTTACTTAAAGCAAGTAATGGTCTCTTAAACCAGTTTATAGTAAATTAGCGATTACTCTTAATGAAAAGATTTAGTTTAAATTAAAACATAAATTTGTCAATTTTAAAATACTAAATTTTAGTAATCTTTTTGCCACAAATATCTCCTTTATGATGAACTACTTTAATAATTACATTTATTATTTTATTTATTTTGATAATAACAATTTTATATTTTAATATCAACAATAAAATATCTAAAATAATTAAATTAACAGAAACTAAAATTAATTGAAAATGATAAGTAATTTATTTTCAGTATTTGATCCTTGCACTGGAAGACTATCATTAAATTGAATTAGAACACTAATTTTTATTATAGTTATGCCTTTAAAATTTTGATTAATCCCTAATAAAATTAATCTAGTTTTTTCAATATTAATAAAAACTTTACAAAAAGAAATTTCTACCTTAATACCATACAAGGGAACAACTTTAATTATATTAACATTATTCATATATATCTTAATTAATAATTTAATAGGATTATTACCATATGTATTCACATCTTCTTCTCATTTAATTTATTCATTATCAATGGCTCTACCCTTATGATTTTCTTTTATAATTTATGGGTGAGTTAATAAATACAATTCAATATTTAGACATTTAGTACCAACTGGTACCCCCCCAATTCTTATACCATTTATAGTTATAATTGAAACTGTAAGAAATATTATTCGACCAGGTTCACTTTCAGTTCGATTGACAGCTAATATAATTGCTGGACATTTATTAATATCTCTTTTAGGAAACAATACTGGAAGAATAATATTAATAATTTCAACAATAGTAATTTACTTAGGATTGATAATTTTTGAGTTAGCAGTTGCTATAATTCAATCTTATGTTTTTATAACATTAAGAACTTTATATTCTAGAGAAATTTAAATGAATAATCACCCTTTCCACTTAGTAGATAAAAGACCGTGACCTATCACAGGATCAATTGGATTAATAACTACAATATTAGGACTAATTATATGATTCCACAAAATTGAACTTAATTTAATTATATTAGGGATAATAATTATTTTGTTAACTATAATTCAATGGTGACGAGATGTAACCCGAGAATCAACATTTCAAGGACTTCATACAATTAAGGTTATTATTAGTATAAAGTTAGGAATAATTTTATTTATTGTGTCTGAAATGCTATTTTTTACTTCATTTTTTTGAGCATTTTTTCATAGTAGTTTATCTCCTACTATGGAAATTGGTTTGTTATGACCTCCAAAAGGAGTATTACCTTTTAATCCTTTAAATGTACCAATATTAAATACAATAATTTTATTAAGATCTGGTATTTCAATTACCTGAGCTCATAATTCATTAATTAATAAGAATTATCCTCAAATAATTCAAAGAATAGTTTTAACAGTAATATTAGGATTCTATTTTTCGCTTCTACAATTATATGAATATATTGAATCCCCATTTTGTATTTCAGATTCAGTTTACGGGGCTACATTTTTTATAGCAACTGGTTTCCATGGCCTTCATGTAATTATTGGAACTATTTTTATTTTAGTTTCTACAATACGTATATTAAATTTACATTTTTCAGATATACACCATGTAGGATTTGAAGCTTCAGCTTGATACTGACATTTTGTAGATGTAGTTTGATTATTTTTGTATATTTCAATTTATTGATGAGGGGGATAATATTTTACTTATTTAATATAAAAAGTATATTAAGCTTCCAACTTAAATGTTTCATTTGAAAATAAGTAATTAATTTAATTTTAATTCATTTTATTATAGTTACATTAATTAATTTAATTATTATTATATTAATCTTAACGATTGCAAAAAAACCTATTTTTGATATTCAAAAATCAACACCTTTTGAATGTGGGTTTAACCCAATAACTTACAAACGATTACCATTTTCTATTCACTTTTTTTTAATTGCAGTAATTTTTTTAATTTTTGATATTGAAATTATTATTATTATACCTATAATTTTAACAATTAAGACTTCAACTATAATTTACTGAATAGCTACTTCATCGATTTTTGTTTTAATTTTAATTTTAGGGTTATACCATGAATGAATTAATGGAATATTAAATTGAACTAAATAGGGTTGTATTTAATTATAATATCTGATTTGCATTCAGAAAGTGCTATTATATAGCCTTCCTTAATTAACAAAGAAGTAATATATTACATTTAGTTTCGGCCTAAAAATAGGTTTTATCCCATGTTTTAATTGAAACCAAAAAGAGGTATCTTATTGTTAATAAGAAAATTGAATTTTATATTCCAATTAAAAGAGATTTTAGATTATAGAAATAGCTGCTAACTAATTTCTAAAGCGGTTTAATTCCGTTTATCTCTTTATATTCTTATAGTTTAAATAAAACACTTTATTTTCATTAAAGAAATGATTAAATAATCTATGAATAAATGTTTTGAAAGGTAAGTTCTTTCCATTATATCTTCAGAATAATACTCTAAATAAGCTATCAAAACAATTTAAATAATTAATAAAAACCAAATAAAAAATGAAATAAACATGATTTTTATATTATTACTAGAATAAAATTGAATAAAATTAGATGATTTTAATAAATATTGGGATACACCTATAGCACCATATAATTCTCCTCAATTTAGTAAATTCTTGTATCTATTTCTAAACTTATAAAATAATATATATATATAATAAGAATATCTAAATATAAACCATATATTTCTTAATAAATAGTATCTTATACTAAATATAAAATTATTTAATTCAGTTATCAGACAACCAATTATAATTCCTGATATAACAAAAATTAAAGGAAGAATTTTAATATAAAATGGAAAAATAATAAATACTAAATCAATTATTAAAATTCAAAGAGTCATACACCCAAAAAAAATAGAAAGAGTAGTTAAAATTAAAATTCTTAATTTCATTAAATTTGTATCTTCACAAAACAATATATGTGGATTAAATTTAGAATCAACAACTATAGAATAGTAAAACAAACGAATTCTATAAGTGCAAGTTAACCCTAAACATAGATAAAACAATAAATAAAAAATTAAATTTCTAAGTTGTATTATTCTCATTTCAAGAATAAGATCTTTTGAATAAAAACCAGAAAGAAATGGAATTCCACACAACGCTATATTTGAAATATTAAAGCAAGAAGTAACAAAAGGTATTTTGTTACAGACTGAACCTATAATCCGAATATCCTGATTATCATTTATATAATAAATAAAAATACCTGCACATAAGAAAAGTAAAGATTTAAATATAGCGTGAGTTAAAAGATGAAAAAATGATAATTGAGATAAACCTATAAATAAAGATCTTATTATTAAACCCAACTGTCTTAAAGTTGACAAAGCAATAATTTTCTTTAAATCAAATTCATAATTTGCACAAAAAGAAGATATAAGTATAGTAGTTATTCTCAAAAATAAAAAAAATATATTGTTAAAAAAAAATTCATTAAAAAATCGGATTAATAAATAAACCCCTGCAGTTACCAACGTAGAAGAATGGACTAAGGAAGAAACAGGAGTAGGAGCTGCTATAGCAGCAGGTAATCAAGTAGAAAAAGGAATTTGAGCACTTTTAGTAAAAGAAGAAACAATTACTAAATAAAATAAATTGCAATTATAAAAATCTAAATAAAAAATAAAATGTCAACTACCAAAAGATATTATTCAACAAATTGAAATTAATAAACCAATATCTCCTAAGCGATTAGTTAAACAAGTAATTATCCCAGCTAAGTAACTTTTTATCGAATTATAATAAATAACTAAGCAATAAGATACCAAACCAAGTCCATCTCACCCTAATAAAATACTCAATAAATTAGGTCTAATAATTATTAATAATATACTAAACACGAATAAAATAACTAAAAACAAAAATCGATTTCTAGAGTAAGAACAAATACCTATATAATTTATTCTGTAAAATACTACTATAGATGAAATCAAAGTAACTACAGAAATAAATAAACATGAAATTCAATCTAATAAAATTACATAAAATAAATTAAATGAATTAATTTCAATTAATTTTCATTCCAAAAAAATTCTGTAATCTCTAGAAACAAATACTATAAAATAATAACAAAAAGTTATAGAAATAAAAAGTAGTAAAAATCCTCAATATGAATAAAAATTAAATTTTAACAAAATTTAAAGTTAGTATATAAATAACATCTAAGACACCACAAATCTTTATTTTTAATAAACTATTTAAATAAATAAAAAAAGAATTTAAACTTAATATAATAAAAAATAATGGAATTAAATGAATCATTAATAATAAATATTCACGAATACTACCTAAACTATAACTATATAAATAATTTGAATTTCCATGTTGGGTGTAACTAAATAAGTAAACTCTAAAACACGCAGAAAAAAAAGAAATAAATAAAAAATATAAAGAAGATAAAGACCAATATATAATTATTCTATTTAAAATTAAAATTTCTCTTAAAAAATTTAAACTAGGAGGACATCCTATATTAAATCTAGAAAATAAAAATCACATAATGCACATTCTTGGTATAAAAATTAATAAACCTTTATTTAAAAAAAAACTTCGTCTAGAAAGACGCTCATAAGAAATATTTGCTAAACAAAATAAACCAGAAGAACATAAACCATGAGAAATTATTATTAAGTAAGAACCTAAAATACCTCACTTTCTTATCGTTAAAATACCAATTAAACACAATCTCATGTGTGCGATTGATGAATAAGCAATTAAACACTTTACATCTCCCTGGATAAAACAAATTAGTCTAACTAAAATACCACCAACTAAACTCAGAGTATACCAGAAATATCTATATTTTATAAATATATTTTCAAAAATAAATATAAATCGTAAGATACCATAACCACCAATTTTTAATAATAAACCAGCTAAAATTATTGAACCAGATACCGGAGCTTGAACATGAGCTTTTGGTAACCAAAAATGAACTATATATATAGGTAATTTAACAACAAAAGCAAAGATAAGACAAAAATGAATAATAAATCCATTTACTATAATAAAGTTTATATCAAAAAATAAACTTTCTAATTTTATATAAAAATTAATTAAAATTAAAAATAAAGGTAGAGAAGCAAATAAAGTGTAAAAAAATAAATAAAGACCTGAAATTAAACGTTCCGGCTGATAGCCTCAACCAAAAATTAGAATTAATAAAGGAATTAAACTAAATTCAAAAAATAAGTATATTATAAATATATTTAAAGAAGAAAAAATTAAAATTAGAATTAAGCATAATATTAAACATATAAATAAAAATATATTATAATATCCCTGATCCTTAATTATGTTTCTCGAGATAACTATTAAAGACACAATTAAGATTCTTAACAAAATTAATCCATAAGAAAAATAATCAATTCCTAACGAATAAGAAATAAACGAAAAAAAATAATTAATTGAATTAAAAGAAAAAATTAATATTAAAATTAAAAAACTAACTTGAAATAAGTTTCAAGAATTAATAACTAATAATAAGGGGATTATAAAAATTATATAAAATAAAATTATTATCATGAAAGTAAAGAATTTAAGTAATCATTACCGTGGCATCGAATTATATAAACTAAAACACTTAATCCTAAAACTCCCTCACAAACATAAAAAGTTATTATAAATAAATAAATATAAAAAGAATAATTAAATATTAAACAATAAAACAAAATTATTAATAGCAATCTCAAAACAATTATTTCCAATCTAATTAAACATAATAAAATATGTTTTCGAATTACAATTAAAGAAATTAATCTAAATATAAATAAATATAAACAAAAATAAAATCTCATAAGTTTTAATAATTTAAAATAAAATATTGATTTTGTAAATCAAACTTGGGATATTCCCTTAAAACATCAGCATAATAGAACAAACCTACTTCTTAAACTCCCAAAGTTTAAATTTTTAATAAACTAAACGCTGAAATTAAAATTTTAATTATAAAATTAATAATAATAATTAATGTAATAGTACCATTTATAAAAAATCCTATATCTATAGGATTATTTTTAATAACACAAACAATAATAATGATTATACTTATAAATAAAATTATAAATTCATCCTGATTTACTATAATTACATTCTTAATAATAATTGGTGGATTACTAATTATTTTTACATACATAAGAAGAATTGCCTCTAATGAAAAATTTAAAACTAAAATTAATTTAACATTAATTTTTTTTATTATTATAATTTTTATTGACGAAATAATTTTAGAAAATCAAATCAATGAAATAGAGGAAATTAATTTTACACTAAACACAGATTTCTCTTTAATTAAAATTTATAACAAAAAATCTATATTTATGACGATTATATTAGTGATTTATCTATTAATTACAATAATTTCAGTATCAAAAATAGTTAAACATCATGAAGGACCATTACGATCTTATAAAAGATAAATATGAATAAACCATTACGAAAATTAAACCCAATTTTTAAAATTATAAATTATTCAATTGTTGATTTACCTGCACCAATTAATATTTCGTCATGATGAAATTTTGGTGTAATTTTAGGATTTTGCTTATCAATTCAATTAATCACAGGTATTATACTTTCTATACATTATAATGCAAATGTAGAAGCAGCATTCAATAGACTTAGACACATTATACGAGATGTAAATTATGGATGATTATTACGATCACTACATTCTAATGGGGCATCCTTATTCTTTATTTGTATTTATATCCATACTGGTCGAGGTATGTATTATGGATCTTACAAATATACTAAAACTTGATTAATTGGTATTGTAATTATATTAATAACTATAGCAACTGCATTTCTTGGTTATGTTCTCCCTTGAGGACAAATATCATTTTGAGGTGCAACGGTGATTACTAATTTATTATCTGCATTCCCCTATATTGGTACAATATTAGTAAATTGAATTTGGGGTGGGTTTGCTGTAGATAATGCAACATTATCACGATTTTTTAGATTACATTTTATATTACCATTTATTATTACTATAATAGTAATTATTCATATTTTTTTCTTACACTTAACTGGGTCTAACAACCCAATTGGTATCAATTCTAATTCAGATAAAATTCCATTTCATCCATATTTTTCTATTAAAGACTTATTAGGAATTATTATTACCTTTACGTTACTTTTAATACTAAATTTAAGAGAACCATTCTTATTATCTGATCCAGATAATTTTATTAATGCCAACCCTATAGTTACACCAGTTCATATTCAACCAGAATGATACTTTCTATTTGCATATGCAATTTTACGATCAATCCCTAATAAATTAGGGGGGGTTATAGCATTATTTTTATCAATTTTAATTTTAGCAATTTTACCATTTTCTATAAAAATAAAATTTAAGGGTATTAGATTTTACCCGATAGCCCAAATTAATTTATGAATATTTTTAACAATTGTAATTTTATTAACATGAATTGGGGCTCGACCAGTTGAGTTACCTTACACTGATATTGGAGCAATATTAACTGTACTTTATTTTATATACTTTATTACTGACCCTTTACTAACTAAACAATGAGATAAATTAACTAACTAGCTATTTAGCTTATGTTAAAGCAATTACTTTGAAAGTAATAGAAAGATTATTATTTAATAGCTTTAGCAAAAAAAAATGATAAAAAATAATTGACTTTACTAAAACAAATATTAAAATATAATTTAAAGATATAGGTAAATAACATTTTCAAGCCAAATATATTAATTTATCATAACGATAACGTGGTAAAGTACAACGAATTCATACAAAGAAAAAACAAATGAATATAATTTTTAAAAAAAAAGAAAAAGAATAATAATTACCACCTAAAAAAATTAAACTAGAAATTATTCTGATAAAAATAATACTTGCATATTCTGAAATAAATAATAAAGCAAACCCACCTCTACCATATTCAACATTAAACCCAGAAACTAATTCTCTTTCCCCTTCAGAAAAGTCAAAAGGAGTTCGATTAGTCTCAGCTAAACAACAAGATAATCAACAAAAAAATAAAGGAAATGAAAAAAAGATAAATCAACTCAAATTTTGAAGAAAATTAAAATTAATTAAATTATAACTATCACATAAAAAAAAGTAACATAAAATAATTAAAGATAAAGAAACTTCATAAGAAATAGCTTGGGAAACTCTACGAATACACCCTAAAAGAGCGTAAATTCTATTGGAAGACCAACCACAAATAATTAATCCATAAACACTAATTCTAGAACAACATAAAAAAAAAAGAAAAGCATAATTAAAATCAATACAATTAATATAAAATGGAAATAATGCTCAAATAAATAAAGATTGTATTAGATTAAATAAAGGACAAATATAATAAACTAAAAAATTAGAATTTATAGGAAAAACTTGTTCTTTAAGAAACAATTTTGCACCATCTCTAAAAGGTTGAAAAATACCAAAATAACCAACTTTATTTGGACCTTTACGAATATGAGTATACCCTATAATTTTACGTTCTAATAGGGTAAAAAAACCAACTGCAACCATAACTATAAGTAATAAAAAAATACAAGTAATTAAATAAATTATTAAATGTAATTTAAAATTACTTAATTAAATTCTAAATTTAATGCATAAATCTGCCAATTTAATAGTTAATATTTAAAAATTAACATTAAATATAATGAATTAATTGGTCCTTTCGTACTAAATTAATTAAATCAAATTAAGATAGAAACCAACCTGGCTCACACCGGTTTGAACTCAAATCATGTAAGAATTTAAAAGTCGAACAGACTTAATTTTAAAAAAACTGCCCCTCAAAATTATCTTAATTCAACATCGAGGTCGCAAACTTAAATATAAATATGAACTCCCCATTTAAATAACGCTGTTATCCCTAAGGTAACTTTATCTTAAACCAAATAAAAATTGAATCAAAGAGAGATCTTATATAAAAAGAAATATAAAAATAAAGTTTAAATTTAATTATCACCCCAATAAAATTTAAACAAATAAAATAAATTATAATAAAATTTAATTTAAATAAAATAAATATAGTTCTGTAGGGTCTTTTCGTCCCAAATTTAAAATTTAGCTTTTTTACCAAAAAATTAAGTTAATAAGTTTATGTAAAATTATAATAAATTTCTCATTTATTCATTCATACCAGCCCTCAATTAAAAGACTAATTATTATGCTACCTTTGTACAGTTAAAATACTGCAGCCATTTAATTAATCATAGAGCAGAATTTACCTTTAATTTAATTGTTTCTAAAGGAAATGTTTTTGATAAACAGTTGAAAATTATAATTGTCGAATTCAATTAAAATATATAAAAATACTACTAATTAAATCATTATTAAAAATAAATATAAATAATTAAATAAATTCAATAAAAATACAAATTTAATGAAATCAAAAAATTATAAAAAAATTTATTAAAAACTTAATTCAAAATTTAAAAGATAATTTAAATATTAAAAGCTAAATTATATAAAAATATAAAGATTATCCCTTATAAAATAAAATTAATTAATATAAAATAATATAAATATAAATAATTCTAAATTAAATTTAGTCTTAAATAACCAGATATATACTAAAAACGATTAACTTTTAATTACAAAAATAAAATTAAAAAATTTTATGAAACAAATATATTAATATTAAATTTGAAATTTTAGATTCGGGAAAAAAAATATTTTACTAATTTAAATTACCCTAATACAAAAGGTACTATAAAAAAATAAATCAATTTTAAAATTTAATTTTACAAAAAAAAATAAATAAATTATTCATTAATACTTAATTAAAAAAATTAATAAAAATTTAATATAATAATAAAAATCAGAAAGAGTTAAAATAACTTTCAATTTAATGTAACTAAATAACTTTATATAAGATACATTCTGAAATCTAATTACACCTTCCAGTACAATTACTTTGTTACGACTTATCTCAACTAAAATGAGAGTGACGGGCAATATGTACATAATTTAATAAAAAATTCATATTAAATAATAATTTAAAATTACTATTAAATCCGATTTTATAAAAATAAATAATTTTTCAATCCAATAAATATATAAAATTAAAGTAACCCACACTAACTTTAAAAATAACTGCACCTTGACCTAACATAAAATTTTATAAAAAAAAAAGAATTTTTATTAAAATACTCCAAATTATAGAGATATACAAATAGAAATAAAGTAAATAATATCGTGGTTTATCAATTAAAGAACAGGTTCCCCTAAAAATAAATTACCGCCAAATTATTAAAATTTTATAGAAAATAACTATTAATGTTAAAGCTAATAAAATTAAGTCAATTAATAATAGGGTATCTAATCCTAATTTATTATAAAGATTTAATAAAAATTGAAACAGAAGCAAAATTAAAATAAAAATTTCACTTAAATAATATAAATTTAACCTCAAAATAAAAAATTAAAACTAAATAAATTAATATTCTTAAATTGTATAACCGCGAATGCTGGCACAATTTTCATCTAAGATAATTATATAACTTAATATAAATAAAAATAATTAAAAAAATTTATTACTGAATAAAAACTAATTTAATATAATTCATATAATTCATATAAATAATTAATTTTAAAGAAAAAATCAAACTCAATTAAAAAATTGAAAATAAAAATATAGATATTAAGGTAAGTTTACCTCATATTATTTAAATCAAATTATTTTTTTTTTTTTTTTTTTTTTTTTATATTTATTTTATTTAATTATATTATTAAAAAATATTTTTTTTTTTTTTTTTTTTTTTTTTTTTTTTTTTTTTTTTTTTTTTTTTTTTTTTTTTTTTTTTTTTAAAAAAAATTTTTTTAAAATATATTTTTTTTTTTTTTTTATTTTTTATTATTTTAAATTATATTTATTTAATTAATTTAATTTTTAAATTTTATTATTTTATAAATTTTTTTATTTTTTTTTTTTTTTTATTTTTTATTTTTTTTATTTTATATATTAAATTTTTTATTTTTAATAATTTTTTAATTAATTATTAAATTATAATTATAAATTTATTTATTTTTTTTTAATATATTTATATATATATATTATATATTTTATATTTAATTTTAATTTAATTAAATATTTTATATATAAATATATAATTATATTTTTATTTATTTATATTTAATATATTTATATATATATATTAAATATTTAATATATAATAATAATTTAATTAAATATTAAATATATAATTATAATTTTAAAAAATTATATTTAATATAATGATATATATATATTAAATATTTAATATTAATATATTAATTAAATAAATATTAAAAAATAAAAATAAATTTATTTATTTCTTTTTATTATATTTATACATAGATCAACGGGCAATAATAACCTAATAAGAGTTTTATGAATTTAATAAAAAATAAATATAAAATTATATTTATTTATTTTTTTAAATAAATTAATTCAGATAATTTAAAGTTATTTGTATGATTCAAAACTAAAATATATATGGTAGATTTATTTATTTAGTTTAATTTATAAATATAATTAATTATATAATTATTATATTAAATATTTATATATTATTTAATTAAATCTACCCTCTTATATATGAGGGTAGATTTATTTATTTAGTTTAATTTATAAATACAATTAATTATATAATTATTATTTTTTATCATAAAATTAAAATTATTATTTTTTTATGTATTTTTAAATTTAAAATTATA